TTCTTGTCATAAATAATCTTTGATAATGCGTAGCTTTGCGTGCTTTTTAATTGACGATGGGACCGAAACCGGCATAGGTCGCGGGTCTAGATTCTTTTTCTTTCGGCAGCACGGCTGCGGCGGCCTTCGGTCTTCGTTAACTTACCAAATGCTTCCGCATTATTCTACGCCACTAACCTTTAAGTGGCCTCTTTCGTTTAATTTCCACTATACCTATAGTTAAAAGACGACAGGTTACGTTTGATTCGATATGCTTACTAGCATATCGAATCAAGGGCTTATAGTTTAATTGGTTCAAACGCACCGCTCATAACGGTGATATTGTAGGTTCGAGTCCTACTAAGCCTATATTATATAAAACCAAAGTAATAAAATTAGACTGAAATGGATGCGTAACACATTGCGCCTAGAATCCCCCCAATATATATATATTTTTTTGCTTCGCGGGTCATTGTTGTTTTTTATTAATTTATTATCATTAAATTACATAATGATAAAAAAAAATATATATATATTTTTTTTTGGGTGTATAGCTTAATTGGTAGAGCATTAGGCTTTTAACTTAATGGTCGCAGGTTCAAGTCCTGCTATACCCAAATGTTTTTATAGATGTTCCCCTGGCAGTTCATATGCGCATCAAAATATACATTGTACGTTAGCTTATCTAGTCCGAGTAATTACGTTAAACTAAAATATATATATATTTTTTTTTATGTCTTTATGGCGGGCAGCTCACGCCCTTTTTTTTCTTTGCGAAAAAAGGCCGCGGGCCTCTAATCTAAGCTTAGATTGGGCGAAGAGAACGCTGCAGCCTTTGCCGCGGCTCTGAAAAGAAAGAAGTTAATTAGGTGTTACCAATTACTTAACTATTTAACTTCTCTATATTATACAATCTGCAGCAATCCTGCATCCTGCAATTAAGGAGTTGTTTGATAGCAACTGTAAACAACAGCATAGATATAGATATTTTCATAAAATAAATAGCTTATTTATGATTGGCCAAATACATAATATTTTAATAATTGTTGTTTCATTACAGCTAATTGCTGTTGGAATAAGGGCTCTAGTAAACTATAAGTTTCGATTACATGTGCCGCGTTTGCGCTTTTCGGACAGTATTGCTGAAACTGCCACCATGAAAAGTGGATTCCCCTTATTTTCAAACTGCTAAGTAATCTACGTCACCGTCAACTTTAATTCATGAGATATGCGTCTCTTTTATTAATTCTCTAAATTATGCCAACCTATCTTATAAAACCCAGTCCGGCAGTATAATACTAGCTCGCTCACATATATCCCCACATTCATTCGTCAAATCAGGCAATCTCTATTGAATAAGAGATAAAATATTGGTCTGAACTATTATAATAAATTGAATAAAAAGCTTCCGAGTACGCAAATAGTAGGAATACGTCAGCAGCATTGGCAATCTAAAGTTAGGCCGGCAAAAGGTACAAGAATAGCATGTCGCCACTAGCTGCTGTGTTACGGCATCGGCCACCTACAATAGATAGGGCCTGCGGCCCTATCGGCCTCATTATATAGCAAGCGCTGCCGCGATCTTGCGAGCCTGCGGCCTCGTACGGTCTTTCTGCGCTCAATTATTTAATTGGCCGGCAATTAATTGCCGGCCAATTAAATAATTGAGCGCAGCTATATAATAGGGCGCAGCCTAATTATATAGCACATTGATAGTATTAACAAGACTATTGAATCTATTCGTACGCCAATAATAATACGCAAGTCTATTAAATACAGCCAAAGATGGAGGAATGTTTGCCATCTTTATTAGGAGCTAAAGTGCGATTAATTACAAAATTGATTACATTAAATTGCTAATTAGTTTTGGCGGGGCTCTGCCCCCCCCCAATGGACTAAGTCCTTAGAGGGCAGAGCGGGTAAGTGCTTAAGTGGCACTATCTGCTAAGACGTCTAAATGCTTTCTTTGATAACCGGAAGTTCTGAAAAAGTGTGAAATGCCGGAGGACTTTTGACCATCCATTCAAGTGTCGTTGAATTCTGTTCAACAGCCCAAGGACTTGGAGCACACTTGTTTTCACTGGTTAGAGTAAAAAAAACCACTACAAAGAAACAAAAAATTCCTATTACAGAAACATATGAGCCGAAACTACTAAAGGCATTCCAGCCAGCGTAAGCCTCTGGATAATCTGGAATGCGACGTGGCATACCTGCAAGACCTAAAAAATGCATAGGAAAAAAAGTTAAGTTTACACCAAAGAAAGTGATCCAAAAATGAATTTGACCTAAAGTCTCTGGATATTGAAGACCAGTTATTTTACCTATCCAATAGTAGAATCCTGCAAATAAAGCAAAAACAGCTCCCATAGAAAGAACATAATGGAAATGTGCAACCACATAATAAGTATCATGTAGAGCGATGTCCAGCCCAGAATTGGCCAATACTATTCCAGTAAGAGTAGAGTAGGCACCCTTACTCGCGTGGGATCAAGTCTGGGTTTCCTTCGCGCTTTTAGTGCACCTCTCTCGTAACCGTACATGATAGTTTTCCTATCATACGGCTTGCACGCGCGTTTGATTCTTTTACGACTTGACACGGGTCTCATAGTCTGTATCGACGTGTCGAACGAGGCTGCGGTGCCTCTCTGGTTTCCTTATTTTCCTTTTGAGTTTTTTTTTGATTAGGGAGAGAGAGCTCGAAGAAGTATCAGCTCTCTTGTGCTCGAGCTTGCAACGGGCTATTCGCTTTCTGTTGAACATGGTTATCATCTCATTTATCCGTGAGATGTTCTTGTCGAGTTGGCTCAACTTACGCATGTGGTTAATCTTTACTGGTCCAGATTTGTTGACTAGGCATTTGGTATCGTCCAGTATAGATCCGGCGCGTAGGTTTTTAAAAAGAGGCGTAGCGAGACCAAGCTTCTTGGTTGGGATTTTTCTTAATGCTTGTGCGCTCTCCTTGTTTTGGCTTAGACTTATATTACTGCGGAACACCGGAAAGTAACCTCTGACTTTTGATAATTTTTCGTAGACGAGTTGGCCCTTTCTGGTTGGGACTTTGTATTTGACTGCGTACTCTGCGCTAAAATTTTTGTACGTTTTCAAGGCTCTTCGTTGCCGCAATTTTATGAGTAGGGTGCAAACACAGCAGCTCCTGATGACGAGTTTCAGATAATTTGTTAATTAATTGGTACAACTTGTCAAGAAACGAATACTGGTTGCATATTCCTCTCAGAATCCAGCCTTTGTAGTCTTCTCGTATCCGGCTTTTATTAGCTTCTTAGAAATAAATCGTCTAAGTCTCCTATTTCTTTAAACAGGTTCACCAAAATTAAATGGTCGATTAAGCCATAGTATTTTGTTCTATGCCCTTTCAGAGCTCAAGGGTGCTTTTGCAGTCCAGTTCCAATTGACTGTGGGCCAAATAAATGCAAGGATCCAAACTTTGATACTCGATCAGGTCTTCTGGAAGTAGAAATCTGCAAAAGTTAAGGTTGTTGTTAAGGTTGCCTTTGTCGTTGTTAAGAATGGAATGCATTTTTTTCGCTACCAGGTTAGTTATTCGCCTGACTAGTGAAGTCCTCACATACCTGTGCGCCTGGCCCGCGTAGCAAGGGTATAGCAAAAATATTTTTTCGAACCTCATTTGTTTGTTGAGGGCCTCCTCAGCAAAGTGAAGTGGTGGGTCACCTGCTGTCCCGTGCTTGACAGAAATGGCGTCATCCGGGTAGGTGTTGGGATTGGGAACCTCAAGTCCTTCATAGCGGGCGAGGCTTACTTGAGCCTGGAATTGCTTACACCCTACGACTATCTGTCTACGCACGAGGTTCTCGAGAGAGTTGACGTGTTGACCCGGTAGGGGGTCCACCAGGTTCGCCTCTCGTTAGTGCAAATTACCTCGTTGCTTTTGGTCCCTTCCCTTGCCTTTTTAGGGTACCACCTTTCGGAAGCCCCCGAAGGAGGGATTTTTTCACCCTACTCATATTTGCTTCTGGGGTCTCCCCTATACGTCAACTGGAGAGAGAATACGTCCGTCTGTCGCCATTTTTGGGGTCATGGCGAAGTAAACGTCATCCATTCCGGTTAGTACGTCGCACCCCCCTACAGTAAACAAAAAGATAAATCCTACAGCAAATAACATGGGTGTTTTGTATTGTATTGAACCTCCCCACATGGTAGCAATCCAACTAAAAATTTTTATTCCAGTAGGCACAGCAATAATCATGGTAGCCGCAGTGAAGTAAGCACGTGTATCAACATCTAAGCCTACAGTAAACATGTGGTGCGCCCACACAATAAATCCAAGAACTCCAATACTAATCAAAGCATAAACCATGCCTAAATAACCAAATATGGGTTTTCTTGAAAAAGTAGAAACAATGTGACTAATGATACCGAATCCTGGCAAAATTAGAATATAGACCTCAGGATCGGGATAGATTTTGCCGTTCCCAGCAAAGCCCCCCATAGAACCCAGCGAGCTCCTCTCGAAGCACTGGGCTCTTCGCGGAGTATGCCTATAACCTATGTAGTCTATCCTCAAGCATGTTCTGTAACAAGACACCAAGAGTGCACAAGGGATTTGTGCAACGAATTACCATTACCAGGCACTTCCGGGTTCTTATAAAAAGGCCGCAGGTTGTGAATCTCTAAATTAGAGCTAGTTAAAGAACCTAAGCCTTGATTGCATACGGGACATATACCCTTCTGGCGTATGAATAGCCTGCTAAATTCGTGACCTTTCCCGTCCACAAAAATTTCCCGATAGCTTTGAATTTGAAGATTCCATTCATCAAGGGGGGCTGGATCTACAAAAGGATTACCTAAATCACAAGATGCTCGGAACATATGAGCAGGAACTTCTTTTACCATAGACGCAAGGAGTTTTATCCATACTACGTCAGCACAATAGCGTTTGGCATTTACACTGGGCTTGGCCCAAGTAGCATGGAAGTCCCAAAGTCTGTCACGGGGAGAGGGCACCCCCTGATAGAATCGGGAAACCAGTCTGGGTCGAGGAGTTTTAGAAAATTTACGATGTAAATATCGCCAGCTTCTATGCCAGATCCAGTGATCTAGCAGACTGAAGGTACGAATAAAGTTGCCAATTCCAAAGTAGTTGCCCCAACCATGAAGAATTGGGTTTACCAATTTGATCATCTGGTAAGGAGAGAGATCTATATTTTCAGAAAAGACATTTTTTATTTTACATTTTAGCGACATTATCCTATCAGGATTGGGATATACGTAGAGGCCCCCACGAGTGAAGTTTTTTTCTACCTTACATGAGGAAATGACTTGGCTATGAGAGCGAGCCCTATCGATATTGTGGAATATGAATCCAATAAAATTAAGTTTCTCTCCCATCTTCCACGGGAATATGCGGGTTTTTTCTGACGACAATTGGAGGCCACGCTCTGCCAGAAAACTTTTTGAAAAAGCAAAAAGTCGTTCTACTAATGTCTCATCATTAGTCATAATGACAAAGTCAGCAGCATATCTGATAAGGCGGACTGATTCTGTTTTTCGGGTCTGGTTGAAGAGATACCTATGGCCTTTTCTTTGCATCCATTCTGTCCTTTTAAGGTTAGTCATAGTGGTCCGATGTCCGCTAGTTATTCTATTTTCTAAGCCATCCAGGGCAAAGTTCACGATTAAAGGACTTATGACACCGTGGAACGAGACTTCAAGTTCCCCTGAATATTCAATTGGACTCTTAAGCCATTCCTCAAGTACAATTTCTGTACTACTAGGCATGGGAAAATTATCTAAGATCCATTGATGAAATATTCGACCGAAGAAGCCTTTTATATGAGCATCAATCACCCATTTGGAAACACAATTTTTACTATTTTGTTCCATTTTATTCTGGCTAATCTTGCGTACCTTCTGTCTTCTCGTGTTTAGTATGTAAGCAATTTCACCTACCGCCATGTGTGCACATTTTCCCCTTCGAGATCCAAAGCTATATTTGTCAGCAAAGGGTTCCGTTACAGGTTCAATAGCTAGTTTAAACAAGTGCTGGACCGTCCTGTCAAATATTGTGGGTATTCTAGACAGCCTTTCACCATTTTTCGGTTCGAAAATGAAAACATGGCGAACAAGTGAACTCTTGTAGTTTTTTAGATTGATCCAGCAGATACGACGAACTAGACCGATTCGGTAAGAAGCTTTTAGTATTTTACCATGGACCCCCGACGTTCGACTTCTGGCAGTATAATAGAAATTATCTACGGCAATTATTCGAGAGGTTAGTTGAGTACAGATTTCAAGCATGCAGTCTCTCAAAAGCGGATTTCCGAGTCCCAAGGAAGCTGCTAGAAGAGATAGGATCCTTTGTTGGTTCTTTACTAATTGATGGATAGCCGTAAATTTATTTCCCAACATTGGCCACCGGCCCTCGTTCATGATGACCGCGGCTTTTCTGGCGATAATTCGTGATTCTTTTCGGGTCTCTTTCCATTCAGCGAAGAGACTGTCTGGAGATCCTGAGCCATTAGAGAAGCCACGTCTCTCTTTCCACGTCAAACGTTTCAGCATTACCCACATGTTATTGTGTATAGCCTTACGTCTCATCTCACCCTGTGATAGCATCATTGACTTGGATATATCAACAATGTCCAGTTGAATGGAAATGCCAATTTCGGCTTTTGGAAAAAGTTCCACCACAGGGGCAACACTACCAATAGAATATCTGTCTTTTCGAAAGATGTTGGGTCTCGAGTGGTCCGCCCGGGCAAGGGCCGAAGGCTTCTTGCACGCAACGTGTGAAATCTTACCCTTAAAAGAAGGGAGGGCACACTCCAATCCCAAAAGATCCCTACTATTACCGGGGTCCAACCTAAAAGAGTTTGGAACTGAAACAAAAGAAAAAGGGGCTTCTTTTCTCTTTCTGGCACCATCCTCTACCTTTATCATGACATCGACTCCCAAACATCTCACCTCATTGCCAGTTATCTGCATTCCAGGCAGATAATTTATTTGAGGCACAGAACAGCTGTGCTCGCTTAGGTAGCGCTGTAAGGGCAGCGTACCACCTTTTCTATTGGCGCAATCGCGCCCATGACCGAAAAACCAAAACAGATGCTGGTATAAAATTGGATCTCCTCCTCCTGCAGGATCAAAAAAGGTTGTATTAAAGTTCCTATCAGTTAATAACATGGTAATTGCCAATCTATTCACACACTTTTAGTCAGTGTAGCACAATAAAAGTCGATTTTTTTTCATGCCATTGTGGTGTGGTTTGGACTATATCTTCATCTCTTCTTAATTATACCCGCTTTGATGCGCACAATATCCTTTTTTTTTGCCCGCATTTACCGCAAGGCCAAAGGATTTGCAAACACTATGATCATGTATTCATCACTCCAAATCAAGCCGGCCGCCCAAATAGGCACCAAGCTTTTATTTGCTTAGATGTCAAAAGTAGGTTTGGCCAGAGATGTTTGGCGTATAGTCTCTGAGGGCGAATCATCATGGTTCGTTCCCTGCTGATCGTCTTTGCAGAGTTCCCAGCATATAGTCAAATTCGACCAAGACATCGCTGCCTCGTCAGGCGCAAATACACCTGCCAATACTGGAAGAGATAATAAAAGTAGGAATGCTGTCACTAATACGGACCATACAAATAGGGGTAATCTATGCATGGTCATTCCTGGCCCACGCATGTTGAAAATAGATAGGGGTCAGTCTATGCTGCCCTCCGAACCATACATGACAATTTCTTGTCATACAGCTCTCACTCGGAAAACTTCAATTGCTGAAATTATTGTATCAGGTGCCTTTCTAAGGATGTTTTACTTAATACAGGCCTAGGGCTGATAGTATAATATTATCTGCATTTCCTAGCTCCTTTGCATGATAGGCTTCGTGGTAAGCTTTACATAATGGAATCTGCTTTCGTTTATATGTTCTGGGCAAGCGGGTAACCTTAGTTTTTTATGTGAGTTTTTACTTAAACGTCTAAAACAGTCTTTACATTATCTATTTCCATATTCCTAATACGGCGGCATAAACGAGACCTAACCCAGACTCATAAAATTTGTCGGCCCACTAAACCTGCATAATATAATCTGGAGTAGCTGTTTACCTTGTAATCATGTAGAACCTTATAGTTATTCGCAATCGGCAGGCTACTCTAAGTATTCAGGCATTGAAGCTTAGCTCCAATTTTATTAAACCTAGGTCGGAATTTCAAATTTAAAGCCGGCCTTAGATGAGTGAACTAAGAACCATATAACTGTTTGCAGATTTCTTTTATTAACCACACCACAATAATTAAGCAGTCCTATTAATTATTGGGCCAGTATGAATATCTGTATGTTATTTTTAATACCTTTGGCGCGGATTAATTTATGACTCGGCCTTTGCGTATACGTACCCGCGAGTTCGAAAAACCAGTTCCTATGCAATCTAGAAGGGGTTAGCCCGAACCTTTTTCCGCAAAGCCAAGAAAGCTGCTTTTACGAGTAATGTTCCCAGGCTTACTTTTGATACTTTCATAGCAGTAAACCAGAAATTTAGGCTTCGATAGAATTATTCTTAGTCCATTCTAGCGTCCCTGGTTATTTTTACAATTGTTTACCATTTTATTAGCATATGTACGGGCGCCGCTTTGTTAATCATTCTTCTTTTTTTTTTGAAGAGGCCTGCGAGAGTAACTTTTTTTGCCCAAAACAGATGAAAAAGAACTATGGATCGTTTTCTGACTAGTCACCTTTGTGTTCCGACTGGGTTGGTCTCCTTCCCCTTACTACTATGAGACCTCTGAGCCCGCGCATCATTTGTCGGATGATGTGAAGCGGTTACTTCCCGTGGTTGCCCTATTTTCGTGTTTTCTTGCTGACCTTCGTCAGAGCCTCCAGTAGTTTAAGGTCCTTGCGCACTTGCTTGATTGCTCAGGCCGGTTCCTATGCTAGAATCACTCGTGGCTGTTTCACAACTATGACCGTTCACTACATCAGTCAAAGGTTTCGCCCAGATTGGTTCCTGGGTTACTCTGCCACATATATACCGATGTATTCTGCTTGGGATATATAGCCTTTTCAAGGCAGTGAGTGCGTATCAAGTTGGTTAACCTGACCCTTACTATCCTCCTTAAGGGATACCACCAAAGAGGTCAGTCCCCTTTGGCCTCCCCATTGACCAACTGCTCGCAAACATTATGGATTATTGACCCAAAATGCCGCATTGGCCTGCTGCATGTATTTCCTCAAAAGAATCAGACATACATGTAGGAATATAGATATTATTCCTCACTGAAAACGAGCCTCGCACAGCGCACTAGTGATAAAATTGATAGAACCTAAAATAGAGGAAACACCTGATAAATGAAGACTAAAAATGGCTAAATCCACAGATCCTCCAGAATGACTGGTTATACCACTTAACGGCGGATATACTGTCCATCCGGTACCAGCGCCCACTTCTACCAAAGCGGAACTTAAGAGAAGTAACAGTGACGGTGGTAACAACCAAAAGCTAATGTTATTTAATCGTGGAAATGCCATATCAGGGGCACCTATAAGAATCGGAACGAACCAATTACCAAATCCACCTATCATCGCAGGCATAACCATGAAAAAAATCATTAAAAAAGCGTGAGCTGTTATTAACACATTATAAAGTTGATGATTTCCACCAAGAATTTGATTGCCAGGCTGTGCTAATTCCATACGAATTAGTACTGAGAAGCATGTACCCATAACTCCGGCAATGGCACCAAAAATGCAATAGAGAGTCCCTATATCTTTGTGGTTCGTAGAAAACAGCCATCTTTGTGCAAAATTATTCATTTCAGAACTCCATCTTTCAATAATACCATGCTTTGTTGAACTAGTTTTGACTGATGTTTTCGCAATTTAGAAAAGCGAAATTCGTCACAAACTGTTTCGCGAAAACAAGTGACTATCTTCTCTTGTAAACTGCTGCGAGAATGCTCTTGAATAGCTAACAGTGTTTTTAATTTTTGCTCTATTTGTTGGCATAACACAGCTTGCACTGTCTGTTTGCACTTAGGTGCGCAGCGCGTAAGCAGATCATTTATACAAGATTCTCCAATCATTTGCGTACTTGAACGCAAACTTATACTACGTAATTCATGCTGTTTCTTCAATTCGAACAACAGAGCTTCTTGAGAACTCATCAATTGCTGTAACTCTGAAAGAAGAGCTTCGCTTCGCGCGTCAGAAGTAGCTTTTAAAGTTTCACCAAAGGTTTTTTGACTAAATATAACAAAACCTACAAAACTTAAAGCTACAATAATTTCTTCATTATAAATTAAGATTTGTTTTGAACTTAAAACACTAAAAATTAAAATAGCAAAGATAATAAATTCACGCATTCGTATTTTTCTTTTTTTTTTGTCCGTTCTTGATATTCACTAGGGTGTTCCTTTGCTTGCGTAAAACATAGATTTTGTTAAGAGTTGTGGTTTGACGTAACGCTAAAGAAGTTATATGATAAGTAGAGGGACTCATAATTGAAAGTGCGTTTTTTTTTATTACTTGTGAGACACAAATTTCTCCCAAGGAACATACATAAGATTTATTCATTCGTTTTAATTGATTAGCATTTAAGCTTTTTACCATTTCGTGACACCACTTGGACGCTCCAGATACACCTGAGTACAGATAGGATATACTGGTATCAAAGCATTCTTTGAAAACAACATCCTGTTCAACACTGTAATCGCTCTGCTCTGTGCCTACATTTTGATGCGAAATCAGCTGCTTTCGTAATTTGAGAATACGACTTATTTTGGGTAATCCATCATTATATAATAATACATAAAAGGACATATAAAAAACACATAACCAAACAAATTGCGTCAAATACGTAAATTGATCTAGTTGAGGCATTTTTTCTTCCTTTTTCTTTGCTGATTCAAATACTTTTATTCAATAACGAGAGAACAAAACTTGTTTTATTCTTTGAATCCTTAATGTTAAAGCTCTTTAAGCAAACCCTGCCAAACGGGCCGCGGATTTTCATGGGAAATTGAATAGGGAAAAGTTCATAAAAAAACTAGAGGCATGATTAAAATATATATATATTTTTTTTTTGTTATTAGTATTCTACATAATTCGGAGTCTGGACGAAAAAAAGATATTTTTTAAGCTTATAGATAGTTTAACTAAAAGCTACTAATATTTCCACTACTATTCATTGCATCATCGAGGTATCAAGTTTCCACATGGGCGGGCATATGGGGCAATGATAAATCGCTTGTAGTCGCACTAATTGGTTATTTCCATGACATCCTTTTTTCAAACCCAGTTCTTTAGTTAGTTGTTCTGCGTTAACACACCAACAAAAATTAATTCCTTGGTTGGTTCGGATCTCTAAGTCTAGATACGTTATTTGTGGTGTATTGTTCCGCATTTTCATGCGTTTTCTCAGTGTGGGCTTGAGGCTTTGGGTTTAGGCGCTTTAAGCTTTGTTTGGCTTTTTGGGTCGTAAGAACCATGGGAATAATAAAGCTGGAATTTTTACTTTTTTTTTTTTCGGTCTTTTCATATTTCTGAAAAAATGCGTTTTTTTTCGTGTTTTGCAAGTGTTTCCGCTTTGCGCCTAAACGCTTTACTTGTTTTTGACGCGGTTTTGCCGGCGAAGATAGTTTGCCATCACCAATCTCTTTTACCACAATATTGCCAATTTTTGAGTTCATGTTCAAAATAGAGAAGATTCTCCATTGACTATGAAATACTTTTCGATTTCTGCGAAGACTTTTTGGAAGAAAAGCTATATGACCTGCGATTGCTACCGCATAACCTCCTTTGACCGAATTCAAAATAAATCCTTTAATAAAATTCCGGTCACTTCGCCAAATTTTTGTTAGTTCCGTCCAAACTAGTTTGCTTTTACATTTCCTTTCTAGCGGTTTTGGCAAAAGCATTTTCGGTTCACCAAACACCTCTACATTTTCAATTCCCAAAATAAACCTCGTTTGCTTGGTGATTGGCACTCTTTTCAGCTCATGTTGGAAACAAATTATTGGAGTTTTCAGCCCTGTATTCACCAATATAATGTTTTGTCGTAATTTTTTAACTGAACATTGTATAGCGCTTCCGCGTAATGGATTCAAACTAGAATTATATTGGGGAAATAATTGAGTAAAGCTCATGTTGCTTTTTTCTTTTTTTTAGTACTTACTTTCTAACCCGATTCATCTGCTTCTAGAGGGTTTCAGACCACGCAGCGCCCTCATAATCAGTTTAATGAGGACTGCAATTACATAGTAATTGCTAGAGAGTGAGGCGAAATTCGGACTGCTATTGTTGTGTCCTCTTACAGAGCCGTACATGATAGGTTTGTGTCATACGGCTTTTTGCTTGAAGCCATGAAAAAAAATCTAGATTTGTTTATGTTGATATCATCCATTTTTTGTCACTAGTTGGCCTATTTTACAACAAAAGAGTCCGATACCTTGCCGCGTGAAAACACACGCGGCTCTTGACGAGTGAGGCCTAAAGGGTTGTGAAGACTGTTGCCTTTCATTCATTCTTGTTTCTACCAAAAATAAACAAAAATGGCTAAGTAACATAAAGGTAATGTATTGGATTGCAAATCCTAGAAAGATGGTTCAAATCCGTCCTTAGCCTATTTTTAATTTTACCCTTCCTTTAGAAGTGCTGCACCTATTTATGATCTAAGCAAGGTCAAAAACTTTGATCAACCTCGAGACTTAGCCGCCATCTGCCACACAGACAGTGCGGGCAACAACCGGCTAAGCGCCCACGGCCTTTTGGCAAGGCCTTGATTTTCAACTTTAAGCGTGCTTTTTTTCGAAGATAAGAAGCAAGATAAGTAAAAAAAATATATATATTTTTTTGTGAAGCACTCTCCAAAACGAAGCATGCTTTTGTTTAAAGCCACTGCAAGATCGACTTTTAGACCACTTTATTCCCTTAAGATCTGAACTCCTTAAAAATTATTTAATATAAAGCTTCACTCTATTGTGTTTAGAAGTGGATTTGAACCACTGACACAAGGATTTTCAGTCCTTTGCTCTAACCACCTGAGCTATCTAAACAGAAATAAAAAAAAAAGGAACTATGTCCAATTCTAGTTTGTTGGTTATTCAAAAATTATTAAGTACAAATGCATATCTGGGCCACCGAATACCTACTTCCGATTTTCAAAAATATTTATACGGATTTAGAAATGAAATGGCTATTATTAATTTAGAAAAAACACTTATTTGTTTACGAAGAGCTTGTAATTTGATTGAATCTATTATTCGTGCAAAAGGCCATTTTTTATTAGTAAATACCGATCCAGAATATAATAAAATAGTTCAACAAATGGCGAAAAGAACCAATCAGAGCTATATCAATCATAAATGGATTGGAGGATTTTTGACCAATCGCAAACATATGAAAAATGTACAAAAACACTTTCAGAATTTCTCTGCGCATTCCAAATTTCAAGACGCCTCTACATCGTCGCCCTTCGATTTTTTTCCACATTTTAGAAAAATGCAAAAATGTTTTGAAGGAATCATGACACACGATATTCCAGATTGTTTAGTAATAATAAATGCAAATAAAAATTCTATGGCTATACTTGAAGCCAATCAATTACAAATACCTATCATATCTTTGATGGATTCTAATATTTCAAACAGATTACAAAAATTAATAACTTATCCCATTCCAGTGAATGATGATTCTATACAGTTTGTATATCTATTTTGTAATTTGATTACGAAAACAGTCATTCTTTCACAAAGTGCTTGGCCGCTTCCGCGAAAACCCTTAAGTCGAGGCCGCGGGCCCTAGCTAAAAAAAAAATATATATATATATTTTTTTTTTCGGATTTAAAAATGAAGAAGGTTTGCCCTTGAAACTGTTTCTAAAACTTTTTTATCAACAGGTTTTTCTTAATTTATCTACACTAATCACGACTTTTTCTCTATTTCTGTCATACATCGTAATAATGCCCTTAATGATAGGCTTTTCTAAGGACTTCTTATGTCATTTTCATTTAGGTTTAATTTGGATTTGTTTATTGTTTTCTTTTCTTTCTGAACGTTTTCTTCAAAATGATTTTGAAGATGGTACACTCGAATTGTATTGTTCAAGTGGCTATTGTTTGCAAAAAATATTACTTTCTAAATTACTAGGTCATTGGGTTCTTCAAATAAGTGGTGTTTTTTGTACTTTTCCAGTGGTACAACTTCTATATCAATTTGATCAACTCAAAATGAATTGGTTCACCCTTATTATAGGAAGTCTGATATTTACTCTTATGTGTGGTATTCATTCTTGTTTGGCTCTTGGAATGATATCTCATAGTTGGAACAGTTTACAAAATCTTACCATTTTACCCACTTTATTACCCTTAATCATTTTTTGCGTCTCTAGCGAAACAGAATGGTTTCATGTTCTTTTATTAATGGGATATTTACTTTTGTTTTTATTTCTTTATCCTATTTTGGTTTCAATTACTTTACAAAAATTGATAAGCCAATAGAATTGATTGCCTTTGCAGGTATACCGGCTCACTCATCATAAAGATTGCGGAGCAAACAAAAAAAGAATCTAGATATATTCTTTTCCTTCTGTATTTATTTTCTATACTAGACTTCTGTACACTGTCTAAGTCCAGCAGAGGGAGAAATCAGTAAAGCGCTTCAAAGTGCAGCGCTCAGCAAAAAATAAAATTTGCCTTCCTTGCTGGGCTGGCTCTTTTTCGGCGGGCTTCCACAAAGCAAAGAGCAAATCGAGCAGGGAAAAAAGCTGCCGAGTTTTAATAATTAGCACAAAATGATCCATCTTTTTTTTTTAGCTGGGCCATTGATGGATTATCATTTTCTGATAAAACGTTATAAAATCCCTATGTATTTCGAAATACTACGACCTTATTTGATCATGTTATGCTTTTTTCGCTATGCACGAATTCTCATTGGATTTTGTTGGTTCTTAGCAGCAATGGCTATTTATTTAAGTATTTGGGTAGCACCATCCGATTTTCAACAAGGTGAAAATTATCGCATTATATATATACATGTTCCTGCCGCTTGGATGAGTTTACTTATTTATATCGCAATGGCTATCAGCAGTGTGTTATTCTTATTAACAAAACATCCGCTTTTTCAGTTATTTTCCAAAAGCGGCGCCAAAATAGGCGCTTTGTTTACATTGTGTACCCTCTTAACCGGGGGTTTTTGGGGGAAACCTATGTGGGGTACCTTTTGGGTGTGGGACGCTCGTTTAACCTCTGTATTAATCTTGTTTTTTATTTATTTAGGTGCACTGCGTTTTCAACAGTTTTCTGCGGACGTCGCTTCTATTTTTATTTGTATAGGGTTAATCAATATACCAATAATTAAATTTTCTGTAAACTGGTGGAATACATTGCATCAACCTTCCAGCATTAGCCAATTTGATACTTCAATACATATTTCTATGCTCATTCCAATCCTGTTAATCCTTACTAGCTTTTTTTTTCTAAGCGGTATTTTTTTTATTTTGGAAACACGTCAAATTATTTTATCTTTTTCTAGTTTTTCCATAAAAAGTCAAATAAATCCGCAAAACAACAAGAAAAAACAGGGTTTTTTTTATACAAACAATCAATCAAGCAAAAGCACCTAAGGAAAGGTAGACTTTTATTCGGTTTAAGCAAGTTGTTCAAGGCTTTATAAAAAGCAAAGCAACGCTCTGCGTTAGAAAATGCAAAAAAATAAATTTTTTTTGCCAATTAGAAGCAAAATTTACCGAAATGTATAATGAATTGGGCCATTATTTTTTAGTACTGAGTATTTTCGTTGCATTAACTTACAACAAAAGACCCGCGGCTATTTCACTTTATTTTTTTTTTTTTACTATTTCTTTCTTTGGTATTTTGTTTTGCTACATTTCTTCTGATTTTTCTAATTACAATGTGTTTACCAACTCAAATGCTAATGCACCTTTATTTTATAAAATATCAGGAACATGGTCTAATCATGAGGGCAGTTTGTTATTATGGTGTTGGATCCTAAGTTTCTATGGATTTTTTTTGAGTCATCGGATTCGACCCTGCAATATTTCACAACGAGGGCGCAGCAAAAATTTATTATTTTTTCGCAGACCGCTTGTTGTGGCTTTTCGTTTTGTTTCTTTCATAAAGAAAGAGAATAAACAATTCGGACATCATTTGTGGCAGAACCTATTTGGTACCATAAATCGTAAAAGCTCCCTCAAAAGCCAATCCAAAGCGGCGCTTTCAGGTATCGTTCAAGAGCCCTCAGATAAAAGGTTAGAAAATGGTGCAAATGCGATAGAAAATAAAAGGCCCATCATAAGGCTTAAAAAATGGAAAGAGTTGAAAAAAAGAAAATCTAGATTTTCTTTTTTGCTTTACGCTTTATGTAACAATTTAGATTTTTTAGTTTTGGCACAAAATGCAAATGATAAAGTTTCCTTTATTGATGAACGTCGAATTTATATGGGCATTGCTTTATTTTTTTCGATTTTCTTATTAGCAAGTTCCAATCCTTTTGTTCGAATTTCATTTGTTTGTACTAAATCACTTGCAGAATTAAATCCTGTTTTACAAGACCCTATACTAGCTATACATCCTCCCTGCATTTATGCAGGATATGTTGCCAGTGCTATTGGTTTTTGCTTATGTCTAACCAAAATAATGAATGGTCTCTCTGCGCTCTATTTGCCAATGCGAAGGGAAAGTAAGGCCGAAATGTTTGATGTTTTCTCTCGCATAACAAATAAGCTGATTACCCAGGAGAATGCAAAAAAAATTATAAAAAATATAGTTGAAAATAGCTGTTCTCTCCATCCCAGTTTTGCTTTTATTTTGCTACGCAATAGGAGCCTGGACAGGCTTCGGCGTTTGGTGTCGTCTTGTTGGCTTTGGCCGAAAAAGCAGCAGCTGAATCTAACGAAGAGCCCGTTTACGAAGCCTGTTGTTCGTAACACGAATACTGCGTTTTTGCATTTTGGTTGGACTCGCAGCGCAAATAAAGTGGTCTCTGGCCCACAATACTATGGATGGAAACAAATTCAAATTTGGATCTTGATATGCTGGTGTTTTTTAACTGTAGGCATATTGCTAGGAAGTTGGTGGGCTTATCATGAATTAGGTTGGGGTGGTTGGTGGTTTTGGGATCCTGTAGAAAATGCGTCTTTCATGCCTTGGCTATTAGCTACAGCTTGTATTCATTCAGTAATTTTACCTAAATTGAATTATTGGACTTTGTTTCTTAATATGGTTACTTTTTTATGTCGTGTTTTAGGAACTTTTTTCGTACGTTCTGGATTGCTAGCTTCCGTTCATAGTTTTGCTACAGATTCTACACGAGGAATCTTTTTATGGTTTTTTTTCCTCTTAATTACTAGCATATCTTTAATGTTTTTTTTTCAAATGAAGCAACAATCAAATACCAGGCTAGTTGGTCCATTATATAATTTACCATTGAACCAAGGCCTGAGGGCCCAAAAACCCGTAAACCAGATTTTATGGTATTCGCGGCGAAGCACTCTATTTGTGCACTTGCGAAAATTTACTCGTCTATCAAAGCTGATGGAGGACGGACGAAAAAGGCCATAACAAAGTAATTGTATACAAAGCAAGTAAAATACATAAAGAAAAAAGCTCTTTTTCTCAGGCCAAAGAGATAAAAAGCTAGCTTAATTTCGAATTCACACGGTGAACCCTTTGGCTTTTTTTTTATTTGCTACGCGAAGGCTCCGCGCCAGGAGCTATGGCTACGGAGGTAGCATACCGGGGGCGCAAAGCCTTCGCCGAAGGCCGAAGAAGATAAAATAAAGCCAAAAAATTAATTCTTTTTTGTTTCAATTTTGAGTGTTTTTATCTTGTATTCTTGTATTCGGAAAAGCAAAATCCTAAAAACAAATAGAGCAGATGGTCCAACTACATAATTTTTTTTTTTTTCTTATATTTATGGTTGTGCTTTGTGGTACGGCAGCACCCATACTATTTCAATGGTTGGTAAGTAGAGATGTTTCCACAGGTGCTCCTTTTTCTCATGGTACTATAATACCTATTTTTACCTCTTTATTATTGCTCTTAGTTTATGTACATTCCAGGGGATTCATACGTTCTATGGACAAAACAGAAAGGATAGTTTTGGTAAGAGCCAGACCCATTTTATTACCCAACATAATTGAAAAAAGCTTCCCAAAAACTAGAGCTAAAAATGCATTTATTTTCTTTTTTATTTTCATTTTCAATTTTGTTTTTTTCAAAATTATTGGAGACTTGTCATATTTAGAATCTTTCTATGGTGTGCTTTGTTTTTTATTATTTTGTACATTTTTTTTATCATCTAAATATAGGCGCGATACGCAGACAAACAAGGAGCGTGGGCTTGAAATAAAAAAGAAAATAAAACCGCGTAAGCGGGCACAGAGAAGAAAGCGCCAAGCGGTTTGTTTGCCTAACAAAAAAAAAAACCAAAGAAATAAAAAGAAAGAAAACTTTTACTTTTTATTTCTTTCAAATAAATCAAAACTATTTTTGATTTATTTGCTGCAATTTTCAAAAACCTTCGGCTTCAACGAAAAAGCAAAAATTTTTGCTTTTTATTCTTTGCTTGCTTTTTCGCGAGCTTATTCTTACGTCCCTGAAAATATTTGGAATAGACTTTTTATTGTTCGTGCCTTACCAAAAAGACTGATGGATGTTGGTCCTGACTTTCGAAAAATTTCCATAACTATGAAAATTTCACATGGAGGAGTTTGCATTTTTATTATGGGTGTTATTCTGTCGTGCGACCCGGCAGCTTATGCGCGACTATCTCGTGTTTAAGCTCACGCCTACATGGCGTGAACTCTGGTTAAATTCGGGTTATCAATCCCGCCGCTGAAATGCTCAGTCGACTCTTGAACCTTAATAGGAAGACGGCTTCTTCCCAAATTAGTGCAAAAGGTTCAAGGACTTAGGATGAACTTAATGTGAATGGGTATAAGCTTCGCTGCTCAAAAACACCCAGTATTGACCACACTGAGAGACTTGCCAATGGCAAGAAAGGCCGCGGGTAACGCTAGTTGGCGAAATGGCGTTAAGCATTCCTAGCGATACGGAAAGAGAGGTCGTGATGATATCATCTACGTTCGTACTGTTCCTTGTGGAGTAAATCTCACATCCAAAAATTTAACCAGGGAACGGGATAATTCCCATTAAGTTCCAGTAAAACTGGCAGGCCAGCCGGGCCATAAGCTAGTGGGAACAGGATTCTCCCGAAAAGACAAGACCTTCGGGGCAAAGGCTCATTTTGCTCGCGTTAGTGAAGTAAATCTTGGAGAAAAGGGCGACGCGGGGACTCAGGGCGCAGCATAACGAATGGTGAAGAGTTCGTATAAGCAAAATGAACAGAAAAAAAATATGTTTAGGCGAATGCCATGTAAAGCTCGGCTTTATTATTTATTATTCGGTTTTCAGGTTCCTCCTGAGAAGAGCCGTATGAGGCTGTAGGCTCACGTACGGTTCGGAAGCCAAGCCCCTGCAGTGATGCTGTGGCTTAGGTTAACCAACACAAAAAAGAGACAGTTTACTCAATTATTGCCTTTAGGTTCTGAACTACATATAGGAAGAGAGCTTTGTTGTTTGCGAGGTATTGATCAATTACATGGACCCACCTTTCATTCCATTTGTGGTAATTTGATTATTTATAAACCATCCTTAAAAAATCCATTCATTTTTGATCATGATTACTTACTTCGTGCCATAATAGATTTGTTGCCAGTTGCTGCGCCTTCGTACCAGAATGAAAAAGTTGAAAAAAAATATATATATTTTTTTTCAACTTTTTTCCATGGTGACAGATCATGGAAAAATCGCGAACATCCTAGTTTCCCACTTTGGTTGACTGTGTTCCCAGAAAAAAGATTTTCTTTTTCTAATCAAGAAACAAGCACTACCAAAGTAGCTATACATAGTAATCTTTTTACGGATCTATATGCTTTAATTGCAACTGGAAGTTTTGAAACAGGCTGGTATATTACTATAATGAAACTACCTTTCATTTTCTGTATTTGGATAGGCTTTATTCTGGCTTCATTGGGAGGGTTGCGTAGTTTTCTACGTCAGCTAGCTTTATATAGATTGGATTGGAATTGAAAAAAAAATATATATATATATATTTTTTTTTGTATGAGATTGAAAATTACATAAATCTGGAGTAAAAGGATTCGAACCTTTGCCTGTCGGTATCAAAAACCGAAGCCTTTCCACTTGGCTATACTCCAATAAATTTACCTACGGCCTTTTTTTTAAAGCTTGTAAAGTGCTACGCACCCACCCAAAATAAAGACGAAATAACTTCCCACTATGCCAAAGGCTCATAACGGAACGACGTAGGGGCGGTTAATTTGCTTATGTTTTCCTACAATATACAATATTTTTTAATAATCACAAATTATTCATCTATATCGTTAATAAAGGAGCTATAACTTTAAGCCTGAGCTTTTTTCTTATGCATATGTAGTAAATAAATAGAGCAGCACATAATATTTTATAATCCGATTTATTAATTGAGCACACTTATTCTGAATAAACGTATAATCTTTTTTTGCCAATCAAGCGGCATGGCTTCTCTTACAACTCTTAAAAAAACTTTGATCACGACTCATGTTCGATCCGCGAAGCGAGAGTACAGATACTATGCGAGGTAAAAAAAAGACCCATTCATTTACAAATTTATGAGATAATACTAAATTTCCTAATAGTAGTTATACCTTTTTTTGTCAAATGTTGTTTGTTCTAAAGATGTCTATGAATTTGGGTGAAGGCCGCAGCCGTAAATCTTTAATACAAAAATTCAAAACATCATAGGGAGCTATATTTATATATCAAGCAATCTGGTTACACTTAATCTTTATATGAGTTTTAAACCTAACAACTCGAATTACTAAGCCTGCTGGCATTAAATACACCAAAATAACCGCGGTGATTAGAGGATAGTGCGATCACTGCGGTCCCTTCTGCACGAGTAGGTTAGGATTAAAAAATGCATGTCATATTATTTATCAAATATATCATTGTGATATATTTGATAAATAATAATGCTACATAAATATTTGTTTCTGGAGCCTTGTAACTTCCGCTGGTAATAGTTATAATTAGGGAAAGATAAATTTCTAAAAATTATCGTCATAGCCTTATGTTTTACGATAAAGTCAGAGTTTAAGATTACCTTTAAGCTTATATTATCTAGGAAAAATCGTAAACTCATTATGTTATTTTACCGTCATCACTTCAGAATATCGTCATACTTGGCGCTTATTGTGGAGCGGGCACTTTTACTCTTCATTTTTATTCGGTTAACCTACCCGCGCTTAAAGTGGTCATTTCGTGATTAAACTTACATTAGTTGAATATGCCGGGTGCAGCTCAACAATCTACCATAGCTGGTGGCATACTATCTCGAAAAGCAGTATTAACTAAGAAACAGTAATTATATAGTAGGCTAGCCAAATAACTAAAGATTTAGTGATCGCAGAACTTGAAATTCCAATTTGTACGGATAGAGGGACTCGAACCCCCACAAACATTATAGTCACCAGAACCTAAACCTGGCATGTCTACCAATTCCATCATATCCGCCAAAATTTAATTCAATCTGTGGAAATTTTTTTTTCTCCAGTTATTAGACCCTTTTTTTTTAATGGCCCAAAACTTTTTCAGATGGTCGCTCAAGGGTCCATGGATTGACAGATTTTTTATTGCCGATCGATAATTACAGTCACATGAATGGGTCAAAGGCCCTCTCGTTGAACTATAATTGAACTTACACCATCATATTTGGCCTAGCCCTGTAGGTTAGTTGTGTTTTATGTTTTATGGTTTCTGACTTGTGTCTGTAGATAAAGTTATTTTTCATGGTTCATTACTGTAAAAATAAACTAAACTAGATTTGCTTATTAATGATTTATTAAGTCATATTGTTTTTTGCGTTTGCGGGTGTACTATTTAAGCATCCTATCTTTCCGACCGCGTCGAAAGAAAGAGGGCGAAGCGGTTCTTTCCTTTCGCGCAGTGAACAACGAGTGCCGGTAGTTTATCTTGTAGGTCATTTGATCGGTATACTGACGATTTTATTATGTTATTTCTTATTGTGGTCTTGGTTGGGCCCGTGATGTAAAAAAACACGAAATTTTTTTTTTGCCCAAGACTAGACAGATTATGATATCTATATATTTCGGTCCAGCGCACCGTGGCGCGTGTTGCGACATGGCTCAGTGGCGCGCCTTGAGCTAAGCTACGGCACGATAGGCGCTGTCCCGTCGAGTAAAAATATCCTCAAGCTCTTCAGGAAACTTACTGCCTCATTTTGGCTACCAAGCACAGAGCCACCAGCTGAAGATCATTACTTCTTCTTGAATGAATCATCATAAGTAATGATTATATATTTTTTTTCATAAAGAGAATATCTTGTTTTTTGCTTCATTCTGCAAAATTATTCCACAACGTTAAGATTTGTGAAGGGTTACATGCTATTTTGTTTTAAAAATGGTTAACTAATTACCCTGCTTACGGATGGAGAGGGATTTGAACCCCCGGTATTCTCAATACTTCGGTTTTCAAGACCGACTCTTTCAACCGCTCAGACATCCATCCTTATCTTAATAAAATTATGAGCTCAAAAAAACCAATAATAAACCTAATATTAATTTGCTATGGAAATTAAAATTTAGGTAAAAAATAAATAAAAAATAAATCAAATTTTTAGGCGGATATAGATTAAAGGTAAATTATCTGCCTTCCAAGCAGGAGATATGGGTTCGATTCCCGTTATCCGCAATGGCTAAAAAAACTAATTAAACTTCATATGCCTGCATCAAGATTTAAAAATTGTCGTCAAATTTCAGAAAATGTTTGGCAGACAAAAAAACTGACTCAAAAACAAAAAGCCATTATTTTGAAGCTTCGGAAAAAAATAAATAAAAACCAATCTGACTTTTCCAAAGAATTGCAAACTATACAAAAGTTGTCCCTTTTTTATGGAAAATTACCCATTAAAAAGATGCAAAGGTCTAAAACGCAGACTTATCTAGATAAAAAAAACAGTTTGTTATTCGATATAGAACGAAGATTAGACGTTGTTCTCGTTCGTCTTAATTTCTGTTTAACTATTTTTCAAGCAAGGCAGCTAATAAGTCATAAAAAAATTTGTGTCAATTATAAAATAGTAAATATTCCTGGTTTTCAATTATTTAACGGTGATCTTATATCTATTCAAGATAATTTTATATATTTCATTAGATCAAAACTAAGACAAAATTTTCAAAATAACCGAATATGGAGAATAAAACCTACTCATTTAGAGATTAATTATAAAACACTAAAAGCCGTGGTATTATATGAACCTCAACAAATACAATTCCCTTATAGCATAGATCTAGACCTTCTTGATTAAAGCAATAACGTATGCAAATTATTTATTGGCAGAGCGATAACAGAGTTAATCTTTCGTAGATGGTAAAAAGAATCTATTCCGGGAATCTTTTGATTTTTTTGAATCACTTTGGCTTTTTGCTATAGACATAAAAAAATAATATGGTCACGCAAAAAAAAAAGTAAAGCTCGTATGCCCGGTCAGACGGAGCATGCGTTTTATGCTTTACGAGCTTTTTACCCGGCCTCGTATTATTTTTTTATGTCTTCGAGGCTAAAGACGGTAAAATAAGCGGGGAATTAAGTCCGCTTTGTAGTGTGGAGTGAAAAATAATGCTGCCCCTTGGCTAGCTTTGTAACGGCTATAAACGAGCCTGGTCTCATATCATATCGAATTGGCGAAGACTATGGCATAGTGGGCGTCGCAGCTCCATTTCGGCGAAGTGCCTATTTGTTGCTTGATGGCGTCGTCATGGTCGCTTTAATCTGCTTGGTCGGATCCAAATTAACCATAAAGCATCCAGGGTGAGGGAGGGCAGCGCGAACAAAAGCTACTATTGGGCTTCTGCGCGTCCTCTCCCTGCATCAGCAAAAAAAAAAAGGGTAGCCGGGAGGGAATAGATGCTTAAAGCTTGATACATAGGAGCAAGCAAAAGTAGGCCAAAGATCAAAAAAAATAGATCTATATTTTTGTTTTTTGTTGCGCCCCGCGGCCTGGTTCCTGGCCATGGCCCAATTTTGGTTAAAGGACTAGTTGCTTTTTATAAACTTGTATAATCAATGCGTAAAAAATGGTCAACTCTATTATACAATAAATAAGTAAACCAACCACAATTTGACACCATATATCCGGAGGTGTTAAAAAAGCTGCTGTAAAAATCGAAAGAACCATAAAAAAACGACGATTTTTTATGCAGCTTTTCACAAAAATACCTTTTGATTCTAGCAAAAAGATCACAAGTACCTGTACTTGAGAGCATATTGATGAAATAAACCAAATACGAACAGTTAATAAAATATAGTCAAAAATTGTAGGTTGTAACTTTATTATAAGCAGATTAGTTGATGTTTTATTCAATTCGTATAAAAAATGCCAAACATTGGGAACTACCCCAACAAAAGTGACAAAAAAAAACAGGAAAAAGCAAAAACCACTTAAGTAAAATAATTTGTTGTATTTTTTTCTTTGTTCTTCATAGCAACTAGGAATCAAAAAACACCAAATTTGATAACTTAAAAAAGGAAATAAAAAGTAGAAGCAGGATATTAAAGAAATAGTAACATACGTGCTTAAGGCCTCTGTTAATTGTGTACAAATAAAACCTGAATAAGAAAGAATAAGAAAGGGTTTCGCTGACGAAAAAAACAAATCTTCTGAAAACCAATAACACGTAAACCATGTTAAACTGAAGCAAATAAATATCCAAAAAAAACGAATTTTAACTTCTTTCAAAATAGTTTTAAATAAAAAATTCATGATATTTCATTGTGTGTTAAACCTAATAAGAACGAAAAAACTGTTGGGTTAGCTTTTACTGCGCCTGGCCACGTGTGCAATCAACCGTAAGGCCCTACCAATATTTTATTTTCAGTTTATTAGTAGTTAAAGATTCGCCCTTCTAATTTTACTACATTTATAATTTTACTACATTTAAGGGTACTCATTCATCATAATGCAATTACTATATACTAAAACCGTATTACAGCTGAGCATTTATATGTAATTGAGTAAAAGGCATGGCATAGAGCACCTATAGCCACGCGAATCTATGGCGAAATCATATTTTTTTTGCTTCATGTATAACATTTATTTCTGGCGTTATTTCTATGCTGCGCGCCCTTTATTTATTCGTTATATGAAGACAGCTTTTTTACTTGTAGTTAACGAATGAATGAAGGTTAGTATTGTACCGCATTCTTAGCTCAGTCGGATAGAGCGACAACCTTCTAAGTTGAAGGTCACAGGTTCAAATCCTGTAGGATGCTTAAAAAAAGTGCATAATGAATTAATCAATAATATATACCAACGGTACATGCATCTATCGATTAGTTTAAACTCGTTAAAGGTTACATACCATACATACATACACGCGCGGATTGACCAATTTAGAAATAATTTTTTATTTATTTTGGGGGAGAGTGGCCGAGTGGTTAAAAGCGACAGACTGTAAATCTGTTGAAGGTTTTCTACGTAGGTTCGAATCCTACCTCTCCCATTATACTCCGTATTTGAAGAATAGAGACGAAGCACTTGTTTTTGTGCTTATCCCTTCATGCAATTAAAGAGAGTGGAACTTTCTCAGAAACATAGTGAATAATGCTTTGGTATTCGAGCCCTCTCCGAACCGTACGAGATAGTCGCCCATCATACGGCTCTCCAATTCAACCTCTATTCGGATTTGCCTTTGTTGTTAGATTTTGGCTTGTTTTTCTAGTGATCGACTTCTAAGTGGCTTAAGTAAGATAAAGCAAATCGCTTTTTCACTATAGTGATCATGAAGAATTCTATCAAGAAATAATAGCATAGAAAAAACGCATTTTCATTATCTCCTCTGAGCTCGTCCTTAATAGTTTGAACATGGTGCATTCTATGTCAGATTTACAATATAATGAAGGAATCACGAAGAGCAGTTATGCTGAATTTTAGTCATCAAGCAAGTGATGCCATAGGATCCTTGATAGCAGAATTTACTCTGCAGTTTAGAACGTATGAAACGATTTTTAGATAGTCAAGGTGGGGCTTTTGACAAGGACGCCACTAAGCCGGCATTGAAGACAGTATGGTTTTTAGTAGATCCCCTTTTCGGTTTCATATTTTGCGTGAAGTACCTCTTCTACTTATAGATCGTTTCCATGCTTCTATTTAGGTGCCTGTTATACCGCAAAAAATATATATATATTTTTTTTTTGCTTCTGAAAGTAGGTCTTCAAAACCAAAAGCGTTTTCCATTGTCGGTTTCTTATTCTGCTTCGTTCGCATAGCAAACGGCAGCATGTAGATTTGTTTTGTGCTGAACTTTTTTGGGTTACTGTGCCTTGTCCCATAGATCTCGCAGTTTCGGTCCTATCAATGGTCTCCTTCTGTCTGCTATTGGTGTCATCGATTCAGGTTTGGCTGCCCTAATTGAACATAAGGCATTATTCAGAAATCCAGGTTGCCCACGATGTTTTGCAGATCTGAATAGGTTTGCCTAACTTTGCGAAAGCGAAAAATCCAAAAGTCCATTAAAAAAAAAAGCGGCAGCGCCCCAAATTGCTTTTTTGTTTATTTTTGGATAAATCTTGTTTAAGACCCGTAGAAGCCTAGCTAGAAAATATGGTTGAATATGGTCTGCTAAGGTACAGCAGACCGTTAGGCCCCTTCCCTTTTGTTAGCAGTTTTAGCGAAGAAAGTTTTTCTACTACGTGCGGCTTAGGTGGGTACTATGGGCCCTCTGCCATCCACTTTCGTCTAGTTGACCGAAGTGGATTTCACCGGTGTTGCCTACAGTTCTTGGCTAATTTTAATCTAAGGCCATTTCGCGTTGAGATGTCGTTTAGTCTTTTGTCCCCATTAATTCGGGTAATCTGCTCCCTCGTGCAGGCTCTGTTGTAATATTCGCCCGCAGGGTTTCTTTTTCCATTCTGGTCTTACCATAATTTATCCATGGCAGACTGAGAGCTTGACAGCGCGCACTCGTGTGCATTACCACAGGGAATTGCTTGTGATTAACTGCAGGTCCAGTTTGACCGAAAGAGACTTTGATTTGCCAGAACAGGGGCTCATCTCATACAAAAGCAGGCTAGCGTAGTGGTCTTGGGTTGTTTGGGCTAGACTCATGGTTTGCTTTATGAACCTTCAGGCTTTGTTCTTTCGGGCGCTTTTACGCTTTATGGGATATAAAAAAAGCAAGTGGAAAGCCTAAAAGATATACCCTAACATGAATGAGGTCTTCCTTGTTTTTTTTTCCAACTACGTTTTTAGAGCATGCTGTGGTTCCCACCCGTTTACACGGTGGTTGGGTAAGCTCTATGCCTGGCACGCGGAATAGGGTCTCGCGTGGTTTAGGTTTACTATATGGCTGATAGCACAAAACTGCGAATAATTTCCATATGGCTAAACAATAACTGTAGGCGATGCGAACGGTCGCCCTAAATTCCACTGCAATAGTTCCACGAATTCGAAAAGTTATAACCAGAATGGCCAGCCCAATAGCGGATTCCGCAGCTGCCACCGTTAAAACAAATAAAGCAAATAATTGACCCATCATATCATCCAAATAAACCGAAAATACCAAAAAATTTAAATCGACTGCAAGTAACATTAACTCAATTGACATTAACATAATAAGGATATTTTTTCTATTCAAGAAAATCCCCCAAATACCTAAAAGAAAAAGAATCATAGAAAATGTTAAATATTTTACTAGATCCATAATAAGATTCTTTTTTTTGAAAGCCAACTCGGTTTCAACCCAAGCACATGCCGGTTCCTTAGCCAATAAGTACTGCTTTGCCCTTTTTTTTTCTTTATGGCAAGGGCGATATAAACCAGAACACGCACATAGAGGACAATGAAAAAAACCATCATTAGTAAGCATTTAATTACTTACTAACTTCATCTATGACACGGCCTCTACTAGCACCAGAAAAAAAAATATATATATATATTTTTTTTTGCTGCGCTCTGCGCGCTTATTTTTGCTTTATAGCACTATCTGAATTTTCAGATGATTATAAAGTTTTTTAAAAAACAAAAAACAAAAAAACATATTTGATAATTATTAAACAAAATACTCGGAAAAGAATCAAGATCCAATTTCGTGTTATTTCATGGTGAACATAATCTGTCAGAATTTCTTCGATTCCCACATGAATATGACAGAATAACAAAATATTTAACAGAATCAAAGTGGAAACATTTGATATAAGAATGGTTGGGATTAGAGAAGCGGCAGTCATTCTTTGAAGAAGCCAATGCCCCAAGGTTTCTCTATGAGCTTTCATTGCTTTTCACCTTTTTTTCGAGAGTAAAAGGAAACTGGCCTTTTTGGCCCGGCCCCTTTTTATAGAAGCGTATGTGACAATTGTCCATCATACCCTTCCGCCTATCTAGAAAGTATTCTGTTAGCCGAAATAGTACTGGAACAGGTTGTAGGCTTGTCTTAGTTAAGCCTTTGCAAGATAATGTAAACCTGATCCCGAGGCATCGGTGAGCTATCAAGGAAAAAATTATATATATATATAATTTTTTCGGGGTTATTGTATTTCGGGCTTATGAAAAGTAGAATCGGATAATATTCGATACAGCTAAAAAAGCTGCAGAGAATAACATAATAATTCCGGAAGTATATACTTTGGATAATTCTAGAAAAAAACCTAGATCCCACAATAAATGACGAATTCCATTACTCATATGATAGCACAAGGCCAATAAACTGAAATTGACTACGCTTGAAATCAACCAATGGAAATAGAAAGTGAAAGAAAAAGCGTACCGGTAAAGACAATAAGAAGTAAGGTTAAGATCGCCTATTTTCAGAAAAAGAATACTAAAAAAAACCATAATGGATAGAGTCAAATTTGGGTAGCAAGTTATTATTAACTCCTGCCTACTAAGTGCTCTCCGAACCGTACGTGATAGTCGCCCATCATACGGCTCACTAACTCTTCTAATCCAACTCATAGGAGACGGGCTCTATTGACTGCAGCTCATTGGGTGCCTGCCCTTTTCGACTAATGATCGTATTATCAATGGCACTGGATGTATCATCATATATAATGTATTAACATCTGGATGTTAATAGGGGGCAACAAAAAATATATATATTTGCCGTTTTTTTTTTTGAGTTTTAAAGAGTAAAACCTGCCAGACTAGGCAGGTGCATAGACCCCTTCGCCTTTTACTTAATCCGCAAGTTTCGCGTTTATACGGTTCTTTTAGGATTAGGCAGGTACTATGGGTCCTCTGACTTCCAACTCGGACCATAGTGTACGGTTGGATCTCGCCGATATCACCTGTGAGCTATAGCGCGTTGAGATGTCGTTTAGTTCTCTGTCCCCATTACTTTGGGTAATCTGCTTCCATGCATAAAAATATATCTATTTTTTTTCGTCATTACCGTTCTTAGCCACCAGCAGGCTGAAAGCATAACAGTGCTCGTTCGTGTGATTCCTCGCGTGCATTTTTTCCGCACTGGTTCGCTGTAGGGCAGGCTGACCCGAAAAGAACTGCGATTCTGCTTTATCATCTCATGCTAAATGAAATATATACTGAAATGTATATATATATATATTTCATTACATATTTCATTTAGCAAGCGCCAGCGGACTTGCAGAGAATTATTGAGCAGGCCGATAAACTAGCCGACAGCCGACGAATATCTCCATTGCTGCTTCTATGGCATACTTTCTTTGCTATCGGGTAAGCCCTGAGCCTCTTGAGCAGTAGTGCCTTTGTTGTAATCACAAGTGATCTAACGGCCGCCCCTAAGAAAGCCCCAGAAATTCTATGGAAAATAGAAAAAATAGAAGTAAGCTGTGGCTTATAAATGGTAAGATGAGGTGATAACGGTCGATTAATTTTCATGTTTTTAGTTGACTTTGATTTTGACTCAAGGTGACAGGATTTGAACCTATGACCCTCTGTACCCAAAACAGATGCGCTACCAGACTGCGCTACACCTTGTCTGATATTCCTTAATAAATATTTGATAAATGCTTAGACTGTTTGTTATTAAGCAAGATAAAAAAAAAATTAAGACTAATAAAAAAACTAGATTTTTAACGCCACTGAAAAAAGCACTACCATCTCGTTCAGTTTCTTTTTTGCTTGAAAATATTTTTTTGGTGGACGTTTATTATTGTTTCAGCTTTTTAATGCTCGCTCGAGGCCATAAGGGCAAGTCGGTCATTGTCCGCCTTATTTATAAAGCTTTATAATGCAATTACATGTAATTGCATTATAAAGCCAAGTATTCAAATAATATATGATTAATCTTTCAGTTATGTTATTAATTAAGTAATTCCATGAGGAAGAGCCATGAATAATCATAGATAAATAAAAGGGCCCGGATCGAAAAGTATTCCATAAAATATAGCATACTTACAATATGCAATCACTACGTAAATCCATAATGCGAAAGAAGCATAGCAGTTTATTGGATCAAAGGTTCTACATAGGGAATGCATTTTGGTCTATGGGTATCTTGTTATGATGATGATTTAGTTAGTGATACGCAGAAGTTTTTTATTGGAAGTTTGGTAGGTTCAAAACCTACTTCTGTGTAAAAAATCATACTTAAAAGAAAGAGTTTGATCCTGGCTCAGAATGAACGCTAGCGATATGCTTAACACATGCAAGTTGAACGTTGTTTTCAAATAAAAATGAAAACAAAGTGGCGAACGGGTGCGTAACACGTAGGAATCTGCCAAACAGTTTGGGCCAAATCCTGAATGAATAAAAGCTAAAAAGCGCTGTTTGATGAGCCCACGTAGTATTAGGTAGTTGGTTAGGTAAAAGCTGACCAAGCCTACGATGCTTAGCTGGTCTTTTCGGATGATCAGCCACACTGGGACTGAGACACGGCCCAGACTCCTACGGGAGGCAGCAGTGGGGAATTTTGGACAATGGGCGAAAGCCTGATCCGGCAATATGGCGTGAGTGAAGAAGGGCAACGCAGCTTGTAAAGCTCTTTCATCGAGTGTGCGATTGTGACAAGACTCGAATAAGAAGCCCCGGCTAACTCCGTGCCAGCAGCCGCGGTAAGACGGGGGGGGCTAGTGTTATTCGGAATGACTAGGCGTAAAGGGCACGTAGGCGGTGAATCCGGTTGAAAGTGAAAGTCGCCAGCTCAACTGGCGGAATGCTTTCAAAACCAATTCACTTGAGTAAGATAGAGGATAGTGGAATTTCGTGTGTAGAGATAAAATTCACAGATATACGAAGGAACACCAAAAGCGAAGGCAGCTTTCCGGGTCTCTACTGACGCTGAGGTGCGAAAGCATAGGGAGCAAACAGGATTAGATACCCTGGTAGTCTATGCCGTAAACGATGAGTGTTCGTCCTTGGTCTGCGCTGTATGCAAAACGGCTGATCAGGGGCCCAGCTAACGCATTAAACACTCCGCCTGGGGAGTACGGCCGCAAGGCTGAAACTCAAAGGAATTGACGGGGGCCTGCACAAGCGGTGGAGCATGTGGTTTAATTCGATACAACGCGCAAAACCTTACCAGCCCTTGACATATAAATAAGTTTGCTTGTCCTTAATGGGACGGTACGAAAATTTATACAGGTGCTGCATGGCTGTCGTCAGCTCGTGTCGTGAGATGTTGGGTTAAGTCCTATAACGAGCGCAACCCTCGTCTTGTGTTGCTAAGACATGCGTTTTGGGGTCGATTATTGATCATTTGAGACTGACGAAGACCACGCAAAGGGGTATCACAACGCCGTATAACTACGGCCACATGGTTGGGTACTTCGACGAGCACAGCTCTCATAGCGTGGCACACATAACAATGTGGCATCCAGTCTTTGTAAACATAATTGGCAATCCATGCCATGTACTGCACTCACAAGAAACTGCCAGTGATATACTGGAGGAAGGTGGGGATGACGTCAAGTCCGCATGGCCCTTATGGGCTGGGCTACACACGTGCTACAATGGCAATTACAATAGGAAGCAAGGCTTTAAGGCAGAGCGAATCCGGAAAGATAGCCTCAGTTCGGATTGTTCTCTGCAACTCGAGAACATGAAGTCGGAATCGCTAGTAATCGCGGATCAGCATGCCGCGGTGAATATGTACTCAGGCCCTGTACACACCGCCCGTCACACCATGGGAATTGGCTTCGCCCGAAGCATCAAACCAAGGATCACCCATTATTTCAGTGTTCTACGCCGTTGGTGAGTGTGGTCTACTAAAGTAATTGGTGGTCTAATGTAGGATACCAAGGTGGGGCCTTTGACTGAGGTGAAGTCGTAACAAGGTAGCCGTAGGGGAACCTGTGGCTGGATTGACTCCTTTTTTTTTTTAAATAATGGTTTTTCGCCCTACCATATCTGTAGCCAAAAAATATACATCTATATATTTTCTGTCGGTTGGTTATGTTTGATAGTAACACGAATAAGCAAAAAAAAATATTTCCTTTTGTAGATACGACTTGTGCTCTTTTTTTTTTGGACTATGGTTACATAGCCCGAAGGTAAGGTGGCCAGCATCATGCAATATTAGTCTTGAATGTAAAGGGTTTATTGAAGTTTTGGTCTATGTCAGTGAGAGCCATTGTGCCCCGCAGCCTGTCTACTTACGCCTATGAATGCCGTTATTATTAATAATAACGGCATCAGTCGCGATTATGAATATGACTAAGGTGCTGGGTGTTCTAATAATATATTCCGTTTGAACTTTACTTTCTACATAAACAGTTACTTCTAGCGTTAAGCCCTCTCGGGGCCAGGTTAAAGGGCGCATGAAGCGAATTATGATCCAACAGCCAGGAAGCGGCGGATTAGTATAACAGCGAATTAAGAATTCGCATGTCGGAATAGTTTAGTCGGTTAGAACAGCGGGATCATAATTCGCACACGGGGGTTCAAATCCCTCTTCCGATAGGAACTTTGGGATAAGAATTGAACCTACGGTAGGCAAAAAAAAGATATATATATCTTTTTTGCGCTGGTCACTAACCTTATCCTAAATTTTTTGTCTATGATAGGCCACGGTAAAAAAAGATTTACCATGTTTCTTAGGGTAACTAGAAATGCAACATAATCAATGTTGTTTTGACAAATAGATCTTGTTCACAAACTAAGTGGCTATACTGTTATGTTATATCAACAAAGTAGAATTAGCCGTGCTGCTAGTAGTTTCTGAATAATCATAGATAATTCATTGTTGTAGTGGAGCAGGGAGCGCGCGCGAATGTACGGACGTTGCTCCGACTTGTTGCAACATCAATTTAAGGAGGTCTACATGACTTGTTTTCGAGCACCCTATTCATACGTAAGGTATAAATCAGGATAGAGGTGGTGGGAACGGGGCATTAAACGACATTATAACATAGGTCAGGGCCCTGTTATTGGACAAGCCATGTAGAAAACAAAAATGGTTAAAAGCATCTCGAGAAGCGGTTGTATTTTATGTAGGTTATAATTAATAATTAGATTTATTTAGAAATATAAATCTGCATGTTATATATATGCCGTGACTTGAAAATACGTAAAGACTAAAATTCCATATAACGGCGGTATCACCGGCGGCAATTCGATGTAGCCGACGCGTGGCCTGCGGCCCCGCAAGGCCGCAGCGCTTTTCAGCGGCCGAAGGTTTCTTTGCGTTGGGTTTTACAAAATATCAAAATAAAATCAAATTAGAGAGCCCTATGATTGGCGATTTTCGCCGGAGAGCACTTGTGTAGTCTACCTGCTGCAGGAAAAAAGCTACGACTGAGCAAGTTAACTTTTTACTCTATTCATTAATCGCTACGCGCTTCCGGGCACTATGGTAAGACGTGAAAACACCCGATCCCATTCCGACCTCGAAATGTGAAATCGTTTTACGCTATATGTACTGATTTATCAATTTCGGGAGACATGGCCCAGGCCCGGACAACGTCCAATTTAAATTATTCTGAAAGGCTATTAAAAGTGATGATTCATCATAGAGACTCGCAATAAAAAAATTACATATTTATAATAAAAAACTATACTTGGGACAGGCGGGGAACTGCTGCGTAAAAAGAAATATTTTGCGGCGCCGTTGAAAAAAAACTTATTATGTGCGCGGGATAGAGTAATTGGTAACTCGTCAGGCTCATAATCTGAATGTTGTAGGTTCGAATCTTACTCCCGCCAAATATTTTAAGTGGTTTTTGTAAAATAGCTTGATTTCTACAAAAAGCAGTAGTGGTTCCATAACGTGCTTATTTCTGCGCGTTATTGACTTATTTTTGGGTTATAAAAGTATTAAAATAAATAAATGGTGTGATAAGGCGAATACTCATTTGGGTCTAGACGAAAGAAACCTTGTATTCTGCTTGTACTGCGAATGATGCGATATGTAAATATAAGATACGTATTATTCTATTGATGATCTGGAATAGTCATTTACCGGATAATTCACGGGTGAATCGATCCAGTGATTTTAGTGGCCCGGATTTTCGTATGCCTTTTTTTTTTTATTAGATGTTCTTTCTTTTCCTCTTTTTTGTGAAAATATGCACTTTGTGCATAAACCTTTGTGTTCAAGTCTGAATGCACCCGCTCCAGTAAATGACCTAACTAGAAGGCAAGCCCGCCATTCTGAAGTATGAATAAAAGTTTCATTGGCGAATATTTTGGTAGTAACTAGTGGAGTAGGTGCAATTCCTACTGTATCCAAAATAATGCATCGGATGAATGCCTAGGCATTGAGAAGGAAGGACGCTTTCAAGGGCGAAACGCCATGGGGAGATACCGTCTGTGATCCATGGATCTCCAATCGGGAAACCGTATTCAAGCGGGGCGGCGCATTAGTGTGCTGCGCTCTGTCTTGGACTTTTAAAACTTAGCGAACTGAAACATCTAAGTAGCTAAAGGAAAGGAAATCAACCGAGACTCCGTTAGTAGCGGCGAGCGAAAGCGGATTAGGCTTTGTGAGAAGGTCGCAGTAGAAAGCGCATTGCGCTTTCTACTGCGACC